TATATAATATAATCCAAATTTATAACACTATATATCAACACACACCATAACTAGTTGATGATGCCAGTCGAGCCTAACCTGGTTTAGGGGTTTAACAGGATAACTTAGGACTTGTTCGGCATTAGGGGGTAGGGGGGTTTACCGCGCGCGAAAAAGGGGGGAATCTTAGAGTAGTATGTGTGATTAAGAATTAAGGTATGCACGTGATATACATATCTGTGGATCTTTAGAGTTATGTCATTAAGACACACATAATATATTCGTTAAGCAAGGAAATGGACTCCCTTGATGGAACCAGTTGGGATTGATGCATGAAATATGCCAAGTGAAAGTGATAGGAAAAAAAAGAATCAATGCCTATAAATGAACGCTTTGCTTGGGGAGTTTGTGCTATAAAGAAGTCCCACCAATAACTTATGCCAGGATAATTCACAGTAAGTGGGTGCTGGAAACGAATGGCCCTGAAATAGGAACCAGATGCCAGTAATAGTGCAAGTTGTGAAACCCTCACAAGTTTTGCCGCTGACCCTATCAAGGAGCTCGTACATTAAGGTATATAGGGTTGATGGTCTCTTACTACATTAATAAGGTTTAGATAAATAAACTGTTGGTTAAACATAGGAATTATTGGAACATGCAATTATTTGAGGTAGGCAAATTCTTCCGGTCAACGGGAGTTCTTGTGGAACTTCAATAGGTGGCATATGTATGTAGTGGTTATGTGGTTAGCTGATGTAGGAAAGTACTAGATAATCTGTATGGCCAACTTAATTTAATGATTTTAGGTCATTATGTAAAATTATGCATAATATGTACTAAAGCATGGGGTTGTGTTATGCATATTATGTACTATACCATAGTAAATTAATGTATGTCGGGACATACTGTTAACAGAAAATAGTTTAGATTAGAATCCTAGCTTTGGGAGTTAGGGGTGGGAGTTAAAATCTCTCTTTTCTGGCACTAGGAAGGATTTTAACCTTCGATCTCCGGATTACAAGACCGGCGCTTTAATGGCTAAGCTACTAGGGCATTGAAGGTTTAGAAGTTTATTTTCTAATCAGCCCGTTAGAGGGTTTAGGATTAGGAATAATGAGAAGTATAGGACAGAGGCAATTTGTCCAATGATAATAAATGGGTGTTCTACTGGTATCCCTCCAATTCAGGTGAGGATTATTACGTCTGCTACTAGTACTCAGAATATAAATTGGGCAATAGGGCGGAAGGTGAGACCTTCTTGTTTGGATGTATGTAGTAGGGGTACAACTATAAGTACTAGGATTGAGAATAGTAGGGCAAGGACTCCTCCTAGTTTGTTTGGGATGGAGCGTAGGATGGCGTATGCAAATAGAAAGTACCATTCTGGCTTGATATGGGGAGGGGTTACTAAGGGGTTAGCTGGGGTGAAGTTTTCTGGGTCTCCTAGCAGATTAGGTGAGAAAAGTGCTAGGGATGCGAGGGCTGTTAGGAGAAGAATGAATCCTAGAATGTCTTTGTAGGAGAAGTATGGGTGGAAGGAAATTTTGTCTGCGTCGGAGTTTAAGCCTAGTGGGTTGTTTGAGCCGGTTTCATGTAAGAAGAGGGCGTGTAGAAGTGTGGCTGCTACAACTGCAAATGGAAGTAGAAAGTGAAATGCGAAGAATCGTGTTAGTGTTGCGTTGTCTACTGAAAATCCACCTCAGATTCATTGTACAAGTATGTCTCCTATATAGGGTACTGCTGAAAGTAGGTTTGTGATTACTGTTGCTCCTCAGAAAGATATTTGGCCTCATGGTAAGACATATCCAACAAATGCTGTTATTATCACAAGAAGTAGTAAGATTACTCCAATATGTCAGGTTTCTTTATATAAATAGGAGCCGTAGTATAACCCCCGTCCGATATGCAGGTAAATGCAAATAAAGAAGAATGAGGCTCCGTTTGCGTGGAGGTTGCGGATAATTCATCCGTAGTTTACGTCTCGGCAGATGTGGGCTACGGATGAAAATGCGGTTGAAATATCTGATGTATAATGTATGGCTAGGAATAATCCTGTTATAATTTGTATTATTAGGCATAGTAATAATAGAGAACCAAAATTTCATCATGCAGAAATGTTGGATGGGGCGGGGAGATCAATTAATGCGTCGTTAACAATTTTGAATAGGGGGTGTGTTTTTCGGATGACCATAAGTTCTTATAGTTGAATTACAACGGTGGTTTTTCAAGTCATTAGTCCTGGTTAAAATCCTGGTGAGAATTATGATGTATTTTCTTGATCTTCTTTTATTGAGTTTGGTAGTGGGTTTGGTGGGAGTTGCTTCTAATCCTGCACCTTATTTTGCGGCCTTAGGGCTGGCAATGGCAGCTGGGGTTGGATGTGTGGTTTTGGTAGGGCATGGTGGGTCATTAATTGGTTTAATGTTATTTTTAATTTATTTGGGGGGCATGTTGGTAGTGTTTGCTTATTCAGCGGCTTTAGCTTCTGAGCCTTTTCCTGAAACATGGGGAGCGGGTTCGGTAAAAGCTTATGTATTAATGTATATATTTGGAGTGGGAATAGTGGGGTGGTGATTTTGAAGCGCTTATGGGGGTTGAGTTGTTGTGGATGAGTTTAAAGAATTTTTTATGGTGCGGGGGGATGTAGGTGGAGTTTCTTTAATGTATTCTGTTGGGGGTGGTATGTTAGTTGTTTGTGCATGAGTTTTATTGTTATGTCTTTTTGTAGTATTAGAGCTAACGCGTGGTTTAAGTCGTGGAGCGCTTCGAGCAGTTTAAAATGTGGATAAGAGGGCAATGGCTAGGGCGATTGAGATTAAATAGGAGGTTAGGTAGACTTTAATGATGTTGGTGTTGGTTTTGTCAAAAAATGCGGAGATATAGTGGTGTGTGGGGTGTAGGCCTTTTGGTCCAATTTCTAGCCATTGTCGGTCGAATTTAGTTGCTTGTTTACCAAGTAATAGGTTTAGCTGGGGTATAATTCGGTGTATAATAGGTGGGAAAAATCCTAGTATGTTGGAGAAGTTGTGTAGTAATAGTGAGGGAGAGGTTTTAATTTGTTTGGTGGTTGCTGTGGCTAGGGCTAGTGCAATAATAAGACCTGTAAGTGTGACTAGTAATGCGGCTAGTTTAAGAGAGGGTGGTATTGTTATGGTAGGGGTTTTTGATGGTAGGAAATTTAAGGTAAGGATTAGGCCTGCAATAATGCTTCCTCAGGCTAGGCGTTCGATAGGAGCAGTTAGTGTTTGGTAGTTTTCATTAATTGGAGATAGAGTTGTGAATCGAGGTGAGCCTATGGTTACAAAGAAAATGACTCGTAGGCTATAGACTGCTGTAAAGGATGTGGCGATTAGTGTTAGAGCTAGGGCTCAGGCGTTTAAGTGGGAGGTGTTGAGGGCTTCAATAATTGCGTCTTTTGAGAAGAATCCTGCTAGGAAGGGTATCCCTGTAAGGGCGAGGCTCCCAATAATAAGACAAGAGGAGGTGAATGGTATGAGTTTGTGTAAGCCTCCTATTTTTCGGATGTCTTGTTCATCATTGAGGCTGTGAATGATGGATCCTGAACACAGGAAGAGTATGGCCTTGAAGAAGGCGTGGGTACAGATGTGTAGAAAGGCTAGTTGGGGCTGGTTAAGTCCAATGGTAACTATTATTAAACCTAGTTGACTGGATGTTGAGAATGCTACAATTTTTTTGATGTCATTTTGGGTGAGAGCACAGGTGGCGGTGAAGAGAGTTGTTAGGGCACCTAGGCATAGGCAGGTGGTTAGTGCTACTTGATTATTTTCTATTAGGGGATGAAGTCGGATTAGTAAGAAAATACCTGCAACTACTATAGTGCTTGAGTGTAGCAGTGCTGATACTGGGGTTGGGCCTTCTATGGCGGAGGGTAGTCAAGGGTGTAAGCCAAATTGTGCAGATTTTCCGGTAGCAGCTAGAATAATTCCTATCAAGGGCAGGGTTATGTCGAAGTTTTTGGATAAAAGAAAGATCTGTGGGATTTCTCAGGAGTTGAAGTTTATTGCAATTCAGGCTATGGCTAGGATTAAGCCTACATCTCCGACTCGATTATAGATAACTGCTTGTAGGGCTGCTGTGTTGGCGTCGGCTCGGCCGTGTCATCAACGAATTAATAGGAAGGATATAATTCCTACTCCTTCTCAGCCGATGAACAGTTGGAATATGTTGTTGGCAGTAACTAAGGTGATTATTGCTACTAGGAATAATAGTAAGTACTTAAAGAATCGATTTAGATAAGGGTCGGAGTGTATATATCATGATGCAAATTCTAGAATTGATCATGTAACGTACAGGGCTACTGGGGTGAAAATTAGTGAGTAGTGGTCGAATTTAAAGCTGATATTAATGTCGAAGCTTGAAATGTTTATTCAGTTTCATGTAGTAATAATAGTTTCTGTTCCTTGGTCTAAAAAAATGAGCAAGGGGATAATGTTAATGAAGAATGCGGTACTTACTGCTGTTTTGACATATTTAAGGGCTCAATCTTGTTTTAAAGGTTGTGGGTTAAGTGTTATAGTGAGGGGTCAAATAAGGATTGTTAAGGTTAATAGGAGAGTAGTGATTATAATAGTGTTTACCATAGCTGCTACTTGGAGTTGCACCAAGAGTTTTTGGTTCCTAAGACCAACGGATGAACTATTATCCTTTAGAAGCGTTTGAATGAGCCATGGAGTTTAACCATGGTGATAGGGATTAGCAGTCCTTATTGCTTCTGGCCTCTTTCGGTGGATAAGAGGAATTTAACCTCTATTTTTAGAACCACAATCTAATGTTTTGTGTTAAACTATATCTACAGTATCATCAGCCTCATATGATTTCAGGCTTTGTAATGAGGAGGATAACAGGTAGAAGGTGTAGTGTTATTAATAAGTGTTCTCGTGTGTGAAAAGGTTGTAGGTTAATGATATGCTGTGGGAGGGGTCCTCGTTGTGTTATTAAGAATAGGTATAATGAGTAGGCTGCAGTAATAAGGGTTCCTGCTCCTGTTAGGATAAGGGTTCAAGGGGATCAATTAAATATTGTTGTGATAATTATTAGCTCTCCTATTAGATTAGGGAGAGGGGGTAGTGCTAGATTTGCTAAGTTAGCGATAAATCATCAAGTGGCTGTTAGTGGAAAAAGAATTTGTATACGTCGGGCTAATAGTATTGTTCGGCTATGGGTTCGTTCGTAGGTGGTATTAGCTAGGCAGAACAAGGCAGAAGACACTAAGCCATGGGCAATTATTAATACTAAGGCTCCGGTAAAACCTCATGGTGTTTGAATTAGAATACCTCCTGCTACCAGTCCTATATGGCTTACAGATGAATAGGCGATTAGTGACTTAAGATCTGTTTGTCGTAGGCAAATAGAGCCTGTTATAATTACGCCTCAAAGGGCTAAAGCGATAATAGGGTATACTAGGTCTTTTGATAGGGGGTCTAGGATAATTATTATTCGTATTATACCATACCCTCCTAGTTTTAATAAAATTGCTGCTAGTACTATTGAGCCTGCTACAGGGGCTTCTACGTGAGCTTTTGGTAGTCATAAGTGGATACCATATAATGGTATTTTTACTAGAAATGCGATTAAACAGCCAGCTCATCAGATTTTATCTCCTCATGTGTGAAGATTTATAGGTTGGGAGTATTGAATGGTCATTATTGAGAGAGTTCCTACGTCAGTATGTAATAGTAGGAGGGCCACTAGTAGGGGGAGGGAGCCGGTTAGGGTGTAAAATAGAAAATAAGTTCCTGCACTTAGTCGTTCGGCTTGATTTCCTCATCGAGTAATAATGATTAGTGTCGGGAGTAGGGTTGCTTCAAATATGATATAGAATATAATGATCTCGGTGGCTCCAAATGCTATGATTAAAAATATTTGTAGGGAGGTTAATAGTGTAATATAGGTTCGTTGACGATTAATAGGTTCTGTTTTGACATGATTTTGGCTGGCTAGAATTATAAGAGGAAGTAGTCAGCAAGTAAGGACTAGTAGGGGGGTTGATAGTGGGTCTGTGCCTATGTAAAGGTTGGATGAGGTTCATCCTGCTTCTGAAGAGTATTTTAGCCAGGTAAGGCTAATTAGGGCAATAGTAAAACTTTGGAAGGTTGTAGTGGTCCATAGTCATTTTGGAGAGGCAATTCAGATCGTGGGGAATAGTATAATTGTAGGGATTAGGATTTTTAGCATTGTAGTAGGTTTAGGGCTTGTAGGCGATCTGTTCCGTGGGTTCGGGCTGTAGCAACTAATAATGCTAGACCTGCGCTAGCTTCGCAGGCTGAAAAAGCTAGTAGTAGAATAGGTGCGGCGGAGAAGGCGGTAGCTTCTAGTTGTAGCATTCAAAGGGCTAGGGCTAGGAATAATGATAGTATTATTCCTTCTAAGCAGAGTAATGCTGATATTAAGTGATTACGGTGGAATGCTAGGCCTGTTAGCCCGAGGGTAAATGCTGAGGTAAAGGTAAAGTATACGGGTGTCATAAGGGAGTCACGGACTTTAACCGTGGTTTTCTGAGCCGAAATCAGAGGTCTTATGTTTGGACTAATTCCCTATTCAGCTCATTCTAGGCCTCCTTGAATTCATTCATAAATTAGGCCTAATGTAAGTAGAATTAGTACAGTTGCGGCTCATAGGAGAGTATATGAGGGGTCTGGTAGTTGGTTTCCTCAGGGCAGTGGTAGTAGGAGAGCGATTTCTAAATCGAATAGCAGAAATAGGATAGCAATTAGGAAGAATCGTAGGGAAAAAGGTAGGCGTGCTGATCCAAGGGGATCGAAGCCGCATTCGTATGGGGATAGTTTTTCTGTGTCAGGATTTATCTGAGGCAGTCAGAATGATACAAGGGCTAGAATTATTGAAAGGGCTGTGGAAATAGCTATTATAACTATAATTAGATTCATTATCTTTCCTTGGATTTTAACCAAGACTAGGTGATTGGAAGTCACTCGTACTAACTTTGAAATACTAGAAAGATATGAGCCTCATCAGTAAATAGAGACATATAGGAATAATCATACAACATCTACGAAGTGTCAATATCAGGCAGCTGCTTCGAATCCAAAGTGGTGTTCTGATGTAAAATGATACTGGATTTGTCGTAGGAAACAGACAGCTAGGAAAGATGAGCCAATAATAACATGGAGTCCATGGAAGCCCGTTGCTACAAAGAATGTTGAACCATATACTCCATCTGCAATAGTGAAAGGGGCTTCGTAATATTCTATAGCTTGGAGAGCGGTGAAGTATAGGCGTAGTAGGATTGTGAGGGCGAGGGATTGGATAGCTTGTTTGCGTTCTCCTTCTATTAGGCTGTGGTGGGCTCATGTGACAGTTACGCCAGATGCTAGTAAGACAGCGGTGTTAAGTAGTGGGACTTCAAAGGGGTCTAAGGTTGTAACTCCAGTGGGTGGTCAACATCCTCCAAGTTCTGGTGTGGGGGCAAGACTGGAGTGATAAAATGCTCAGAAAAATCCTAGGAAGAAGAAAACTTCTGATGTGATGAAAAGGATTATACCATATCGCAGGCCTTTTTGTACAGGAGGTGTATGGTGTCCTTGGAAGGTGCCTTCTCGTACAATATCTCGTCATCATTGGTATATGGTGAGGAGTAATAGTACTAGGCCTAATGTTATTAAGGTTGTTGAGTGAAAGTGGAATCAGATTGCTAGGCCTGATGTTATTAGGAGAGCAGCTACTGCGCCGGTTAAGGGCCATGGGCTAGGATCGACCATATGATATGCATGTGCTTGGTGGGCCATTAGACATTTTCTTGTAGGTATAAGCTTAATAAGAGAACAAACACATAAGCTTGAATTACGGCTACCGCTACTTCTAGTAGTGTTAGTAATACTAATAGGATGGCGGTGAGTGTGGCTACTGTTGTTATTATAGGCATTAGTGTAATAGTGGCGGTTGAAATTAGTTGGATTAATAGGTGGCCGGCTGTAAGGTTAGCTGTTAGTCGTACTCCTAGTGCTAATGGTCGAATAAATAGACTGATTGTTTCGATAATGATTAGGACGGGAATTAATGGAACTGGAGTACCTTCTGGTAGGAGATGGCCTAGTGCCGCTGTTGGTTGATTTCGTAGTCCAATAATTACGGTTGCTAGTCAAAGTGGGACAGCTAGACCTATATTTAAGGATAGCTGGGTTGTTGGTGTAAAAGTATAAGGGAGAAGACCTAGGACATTGAGTGTTAAAATGAAGATTATTAATGAGGCTAGAATTATTGCTCATTTGTGACCTGCTTGATTGATAGGGAGTAGTAGTTGTTGTGTAAATGTTTTAATAAATCAGCTTTGAAGAGATACTAAACGGTTGTTTTGATAACGATTAGTGGGGGCAGGCACTAGGATTCAAGGTAAGGTAAGTGCAATAGCAATTAGGGGAATTCCCAAGTGTGTGGGGCTTATAAATTGATCAAATAGGTTTAGTGCCATGGTCAGTTTCAGGTGTCTGATTTAAGGGTTTCGGCGCTTAGCGCTGTGACTTCATTTGTAAATGTGTGGTTTAGTACTTTATTAGGAATTACTGTTAGAAAAATTAGTCATGAGAACACAAGGATTGCAAATCATGGGGCGGGGTTTAATTGTGGCATGTCACTAGGGGTGGTTGGGGGGCACCAATCTTTAGCTTAAAAGGCTAACGCTAGACCCTATTTAGCTTCCTAGTGAGGCGTCTTCAAGCATAAGGGAGGATCAATTTTCAAAATGTTCTAGAGGAACGGCTTCTACAACAATTGGTATAAAGCTGTGGTTGGCCCCGCAAATTTCAGAACATTGACCGTAGAATACTCCTGGGCGGGAGGTGATAAAGGATGTTTGGTTTAGTCGTCCTGGTACGGCGTCTATTTTAATTCCTAGTGCGGGAACAGCTCATGAGTGTAATACGTCTTCAGCTGATACTAGTACTCGAATTGGAGATTCTATAGGAATTACTATTCGATGGTCAGTTTCAAGTAATCGGAATTGGCCTGGGATTAGGTCTTGTGTTGGGATTATATATGAGTCGAAAGCTAGATTTTCATAATCTGTATACTCATAGCTTCAGTATCATTGGTGTCCTATGGCTTTTACGGTTAAATGAGGATCATTTACTTCATCTATTAGATAAAGAATTCGAAGGGATGGGAGAGCAATCAGAATTAGGATTACAGCAGGTAGAATTGTTCATACAATTTCAATTTCTTGAGAATCTAAGATGTATTTGTTGGTGAGTTTGGTGGTAACTATTACAACAATAATATATAGTACTAAGGTGCTAATTAGAAAAACGATTATTAAGGCATGGTCGTGGAAGTGGAGAAGTTCTTCTATTACAGGGGAGGCCGCGTCTTGGAATCCTAATTGTGAGGGATGTGCCATTAAGCTATTAAGCTTAAGATACGCAGGATTTTAACCTACAATTTTGCCTTGACAAGGCAATGTAATATTCTTTTTTACTAGTATCTTATAGAAGAAAGTGACAGAGTGGTTATGTGACTGGCTTGAAACTAGTTTATGGGGGTTCGATTCCTTCCTTTCTCGTTAATTTGTTCGTACTTGTACGAATGCTGGTTCTTCAAATGTATGGTAAGGTGGAGGACATCCGTGTAATCATTCTACGTTTGTGGAGGTTAATTCGACGGATATTACTTCTCGTTTGGCAGTAAAGGCTTCTCATAAAATATAAAGAAATATTACGACTGCTACTAGAGAGACCATAGAGCCAATGGATGAAATAATGTTTCATAGTGAGTAGGCGTCTGGGTAGTCTGAATATCGTCGTGGCATTCCGGCTAAGCCTAGGAAATGTTGGGGGAAGAAGGTGAGGTTAACTCCTACAAATATTGTTCCGAAGTGAATTTTTGTTCAGGTGTCATGTATTGTGTAACCTGTGAATAGAGGGAATCAGTGTACAAAGGCTCCTATAATGGCAAATACAGCTCCTATTGATAGGACATAATGAAAGTGGGCTACTACATAATATGTATCATGAAGTACAATGTCTAAGGATGAGTTGGCTAATACGATCCCTGTGAGCCCTCCTACAGTAAATAGGAAGATAAAGCCAAGGGCCCATAATAAAGGGGTTTCTCATTTGATGGATCCTCCATGCAGAGTAGCAAGTCAGCTGAATACTTTTACACCTGTTGGGATTGCGATAATTATTGTTGCGGATGTAAAGTATGCTCGAGTGTCTACGTCCATTCCTACTGTAAATATGTGATGGGCTCATACGATAAAACCTAATAATCCGATGGCTATTATAGCTCAAACTATTCCTATATACCCAAAGGGCTCTTTTTTCCCAGAGTAGTAGGCTACGATGTGAGAAATTATTCCAAAGCCTGGAAGAATTAAAATGTATACTTCTGGGTGGCCAAAGAATCAAAATAAATGTTGATAAAGGATAGGATCTCCTCCTCCGGCTGGGTCAAAGAATGTTGTATTAAGGTTACGGTCTGTTAGGAGTATTGTAATACCAGCAGCCAGAACGGGTAGGGATAATAGTAGAAGTACAGCTGTAATTAGAACGGGTCAAACGAATAGAGGGGTTTGATTTTGGGAGACAGCAGGGGGTTTTATGTTAATAATGGTTGTGATAAAATTGATGGCTCCTAGAATAGAGGATACACCTGCGAGGTGGAGAGAAAAGATGGTTAAGTCTACAGAAGCCCCGGCGTGTGCGAGATTTCCGGCAAGAGGGGGATAAACAGTTCATCCTGTGCCTGCCCCGGCTTCAACTCCTGAAGAAGCTAATAGCAGTAGGAAAGATGGGGGAAGTAGTCAGAAACTTATATTATTTATTCGTGGGAATGCTATATCTGGTGCTCCAATTATTAGTGGCACAAGTCAGTTACCAAAGCCTCCAATTATGATTGGTATTACTATAAAGAAAATTATGATGAAGGCATGAGCAGTAACAATAACGTTGTAAATCTGGTCATCCCCTAGAAGGGCCCCGGGTTGAGCTAGCTCAGCCCGAATTAGCAGGCTAAGGGCTGTACCAACTATTCCGGCTCAAGCACCAAATACTAAGTAGAGGGTACCAATGTCTTTATGATTAGTTGAGAAGAATCAGCGTGTGATTGTCATAGGTAGGATGGCCGAGAGTTTAGGTGGTGGATTGTAGCTCCATGTACAAAGGTTTAAATCCTTTTCCTATCAAGTCTTGTGGTGTAGAACACATCGGATTGCAAATCCGAAGATGCAGGCTAATTGCCCGCCGGGACTTTCCCCGCCTTTTTTAAAAGGAGGCGGGGAAAGTAGATGAATGCTCGCTGGCTTGAGCGTCTAGCTGTTAACTAGAAGTTTGTAGGATCGAGGCCTTCTCATCTAGTAAGGCTTTAGCTTAATTAAAGTGTCTGAGTTGCATTCAGAAGATGTGGGATAGAGTCCCGCAAGCCTTAGGCAGAGACTAGGAGATTTTAACTCCTACTTAAAGCTTTGAAGGCTTTTGGTCTTATGTTATCCTAAGTCTCTAGTTAACTAATATTTGGGCGAGGGGGGTCAGGGGCAGTAGTATAAGGGTTGCAGTTATTGTAGTAGCTAGTATGATTTTATTTTGTGTGTTTTGTATTCGTCAGGGGGTTAGTGAATTATTTGTATTTGGGGCTATGGTAAGGGTTATGGAGTAGCCCAGTCGTAGGTAAAAATATAGGCTTAGTAGTGCACTTAGGGCTATTACTGTTGCGGTTAAGGGTAAGCCTTGTATGGTGAGTTCTTGTAGAATCAGTCATTTTGGTATAAATCCTGTTAGCGGGGGGAGTCCTCCTAGTGATAGTAAGGCGAGGGTAGCAGTTGCTGTTAGGATTGGAGTTTTAGCCCAGCTTGTTGCTAGTGTGTTGATTTTTGTGGCATTTATTAGTTTAAATGTTAAGAAAGTTGCTATTGTTATGATAATATATAGGGATAATGTTAGGATAGTTAGTTGTGGTTTTAGTTGTACAATTATAATTATTCATCCAAGGTGGGCAATTGATGAATAGGCTAGAATTTTTCGTAGTTGAGTTTGATTTAGGCCTCCTCATCCTCCAATAAATACTGATATGAGTCCTAGGATTGTTAGTAGTTGAGGGTGCGTGAATGATGCTATTTGGATAATTAAGGCGAAGGGGGCCAGTTTTTGCCAGGTGGCCATGATAAGTCCTGTTGTAAGGTCTAGTCCTTGTATTACGGGGGGCATTCAGAAATGTATTGGGGCTAGGCCTACTTTTAGTGCTAGGGCTATTGTGGCGAGTGCGGTTGCGATAGGGTGGGTTAAGCAATTGATGTTTCATTCTCCTGTTGCTCAGGCATTAATAGTGCTGGCAAATAAAATGGTTGCTGCTGCAGCTGCTTGTGCTAGGAAATATTTAGTGGTTGCTTCTACTGCTCGTGGGTGATGATATTGGGCTATAAGTGGTAAAATTGCTAGTGTATTAATTTCAAGTCCTATCCAAGCTAGTAGTCAATGGGAGCTTATAAATGTTAGGGCTGTGCCTAGGCCCAGGCTGGATAATAAAATTATAATAATGTAAGGGCTCATTGGTAAGAGAAGGATTTTAACCTACATTTTTGGGGTATGGGCCCAAAAGCTTAATTTAGCTGATCTTACTAGGAAGTGGTGTAATGGGAACACTTGGAGTTTTGATCTCCACAATATGGGTTCGAGTCCCTTCTTTCTAAGGAGCTGGGAGGATTTTAGCCTCCATAAGTCACTCTATCAAAGTGGTCCTTGGGCATTCGGGCACAGCTCCTACTACAATTGGGGTGGCAGGCCTGTTAGTGCAATGGGCAGGGCAATGTGTCATAGAATTAAGGCTAGTGTAAGGGGTAAGAAGTTTTTTCATACTAAGTGTATTAGCTGGTCATATCGGAATCGGGGGTAGGAGGCACGTACCCATAAAAATAATATAGAAAGTAGGGCAGCTTTTGTCATAATGTTGATTGAGGTAATTTCTGGTATGATAATATTATGGGTTGTGCCTAGAAATAGAATAGCTGAGAGGGTATTTATTAATAGGATATTGGCGTATTCAGCCAGGAAGAATAGGGCAAAGGGTCCTCCGGCGTATTCTACATTGAAGCCAGAAACGAGTTCTGATTCTCCTTCTGTGAGGTCGAAAGGAGCTCGGTTTGTTTCTGCTAGGGTAGAGATATATCATATGGCGGCTAGAGGTCAGGCTGGAATTAGTAATCATACTGCTTCTTGGGTTGTATTAAATATTTGGAGGGTGAAACCTCCTGTAAAGATGATAATTGATAGCAGAATTAGTCCTAAACTAACTTCATAGGAAATGGTTTGGGCAACTGCTCGTAGGGCTCCGATTAAGGCATATTTTGAATTAGAGGCTCACCCTGAGCCTAGGATGGAGTAGACTGCTAAGCTTGAAAGGGCTAAGATAAATAATATGCCTAGGTTTAGATCTGTTATTGAATGTGGTATGGGTATCGGTGCTCATAAGGTAAGGGCTAAGGTAAGAGCTAATATGGGTGTTGCTAGGAATAGAAAGGGGGAGGATGTTGAAGGGCGTAGAGGCTCTTTAATAAATAGCTTAATACCGTCTGCAATTGGTTGTAGGAGTCCGTAGGGTCCTACTACGTTTGGGCCTTTACGTCGTTGTATATATCCTAGTACTTTGCGTTCAATTAGGGTTAGGAAGGCGACTGCTAATAATACGGGCACGATATAGGCAAGAGGATTAATTAGGTATGTAATTAGAAGTGCTATCATAATTAAGAGGAGGACTTGAACCTCCGGGGGAAAGGGCTTAGGCCTTTTGCAATTACCGGGCTCTGCCATCTTAATAATCTTATCTTGATTTAGGGTTATGCCCTCTCATTATTTAATTTAGTTGGTTGCATCAAATAGAGGTGGGGCGTATTTATAATAGGGGCCCCCTTTTTCCGGTCCTTTCGTACTAGGAAAAGTGGCATTACAGATAGAAACTAACCTGGATTGCTCCGGTCTGAACTCAGATCACGTAGGACTTTAATCGTTGAACAAACGAACCCTTAATAGCGGCTGCACCATTAGGATGTCCTGATCCAACATCGAGGTCGTAAACCCCCTTGTCGATATGGACTCTTAAAGGGGATTGCGCTGTTATCCCTAGGGTAACTTGGTCCGTTGATCGGCATAGAGGCCGGATCTTTTTGGTCAGAAGTTCTGTGGCTTAGAGATGTCTCTCTTAGTTTTAGGATATAATCCCGGTCCGCGTGGGAGCTTTGTTTTCTCCCGCGGTCGCCCCAACCGAAGACAGGGATCAGTTGCTATTTAGTTTAATCTTATTTGGGATTCTTGACATAGTTGATCTTAAGTCTTAAGCTCCAAAGGGTCTTCTCGTCTTGTAGGTTTATGCCCGCTTCTGCACGGGCAGATCAATTTCATTGACTTGAAAGGGGAGACAGTTAAGCCCTCGTTCCACCATTCATACAGGTCTTCATTTAAAAGACAAGTGATTGCGCTACCTTCGCACGGTCAAAATACCGCGGCCGTTTAACTTGCCACTGGGCAGGCAAGACCTCCTATACGTTGATTTTTGCAGGAGGCGATGTTTTTGGTAAACAGGCGAGGCTTATAAGTGTTTGCCGAGTTCCTTCCTTTTCTTTTAGTCTTTCCTATGTATAGCCTTCCGTGTGGGTTTAACGATTGTTTTATGTGATTTTCTTGTTGTATTTTAAGTGTTCACATTGCCCTCTTTGGTTGGGTTCGGTAATTACTAGTGGTTAGTCCGATCTAGTATACACGTAGGCTAGGAGAAAGGGGTTCTTTCTTATTACTCATTTTAGCAGTATTTCTTCCATGTGGGCATGGAATGGCCTAATAAACTTAGGGGTTTTAGATAATATATTTGGATAATGGATTTTTATTCCGCCAGAGCTTTAACGCTTTCTGTTTTGATGGCTGCTTTTAGGCCCACTAGAGCGGTCTATCTTATTTAATATAATCTTTAACCTCCTGGTGAGGTTGTGTCCTATTTCAAAGGGGCTGTACCCAATTTGACTAACTCTCACATGTTTCTTTGTCTCGTGTATTTTAAATTTGTTTTAGAGTTAAGGAGTGTGAGGCTGAACTTCTATTCATTTCTTAGGCAACCAGCTATAACTAGGTTCGGTAGGTTTGTCACCTCTACCCGGTAATCTTCCCACTCTTTTGCCACAGAGACGGGCTGGCCCTAATTGATAGGCTGTTTCGGGGTAGCTCACGTAGTTTCGGGGTTTTGAACTAAAGTACTCTTTGCTCAGAAGGTCTAGCTAAATCATGATGCAAAAGGTACGAGGTTTAATCTCTGCTTTGTGGGGCTTTAATGATTTGTTTCATTTCTCTTTCAGCATTCCCTTGCGGTACTTTTTCTATAGCTTTTATGTAGTGCCTTTTCTGTCTCACATACTTGGGCGGTAGAATGTTTTAATTTGAGTTGTTGTGGTCTTGTAAAGATTTTTAATGTTGGTAGGTAAATTTTAGTGTTTAAGCTAGCTGTTTAGCTCAGGGCGATCCAACTTGCATGGATGTCTTCTCGGTGTAAGGGAGATGCTTAACTATCTCAGCCACGTCCTGATTGTTCCAAGTGCACCTTCCGGTACACTTACCATGTTACGACTTGCCTCCCCGTGTGGCTATGTGTTTTATTATATATAGGATAATTATAAATGTGGGGAGAGTGACGGGCGGTGTGTGCGCGTCTCAGAGCCTAATTCAAAAAGACACTCTGTTTGTTTTTTACTGCTAAATCCACCTTCAGACATTTATTTCAGTATGTCATTCGTAATATTCTATATTTATAGAAAATGTAGCCCATTTCTTCCCACTTCGTACGCTACACCTCGACCTGACGTTTTTGGGCGGGCCCATTTTGCTTACTATTAAACCTTCACAGGGTAAGCTGACGACGGCGGTATATAGGCGGGGAAAACAAGAAGTGGTGAGGTTTAACGGGGGTTATCGGTTCTAGAACAGGCTCCTCTAGGTGGGTCTGAGACACCGCCAAGTCCTTTGGGTTTTAAGCTGTGCTCGTAGTACCCGGGCGGATGTTTGTGTAAAGGTACATCTAGGTTTATAGCTAAGCATAGTGGGGTATCTAATCCCAGTTTGTTCCTTAGCTTTCGTGGGGTCAGGTAATGATATTTAAAGCTACTTTCGTGTTTGGACTTCGTGCTCTCGGAATGCGTATGACAGCTTAGAGGGTCTTTAGCTTTATTAATTTGTTTTCCTTAACCACCCTTTACGCCTTGTTTATCAACTAGGGTCTTTCGTATAACCGCGGTGGCTGGCACGAATTTTACCGGCCCTTTTAACTCTAACTAAGTCAAGTTTGCACTTATGGCTTAATATTTATTACTGCTGAAATCCCTTGGGGGTGTGGCTTAGCAAGGCGTCTTGGGCTAATATTAGTTGTGCCTGATGCCTGCTCCTCGTTCTCGAGTAGAGGATTGAGGGCATTCTCACAGGGATGCGGATACTTGCATGTATAAATTGAGTTAAAGCTGATAGTAAAGTCAGGACCAAGCCTTTGTGCCCGTGGAATCTTTCTAGGATTCATCTTAACATCTTCAGTGTTATGCTTTGATTTAAGCTACACTAGC